GAGATAGTGCAGATGCCAAAGACGATGAATTGAGTTCTTTTTTTCTTTCTCTAGTTTTGTTCATACCACCTATAATGATTTATAATTGACAAATTTTCAATTGCATTTTTTGAATTCTTGGAACTAGTTATCTTTCTCTATTTCTTAAAAAAAAAATGCAATTGAAACTTAGGGAAGTACTTTAGAAACATATGTATAAAAAACCATATTTTATTGAGTCCCTTCATGCCTACTATAACTAGTTATTTCGGTTTTCTACTAGCAGCTTTAACTATAACCTCAGTTCTATTTATTGGTCTAAGCAAAATACGACTTATTTGAAATTAATTGAATGCAGATTTTTTTATAAAAAAGGATTTTGGTGGTATTTCATATGTTCGATAGTTCCTTACCGTGTTAATTACCCAATTTTGTGAGATTCATCGGCAATACAGATTAAGAGCTAGGAATAGATAGTACCTCTCTTTTCTCCCTTTCAAAAATGAAAACAAAAGAAAATTGAAATGATTGAAGTTTTTTTATTTGGAATCGTCTTAGGTCTAATTCCTATTACTTTGGCTGGATTATTCGTAACTGCTTATTTACAATACAGACGTGGTGATCAGTTGGACTTTTAATTAATTAACATCTCGTTTTTTTTTACTGACCTCCTTCTTGCTTTCATATGCGGGAGGTCTAATTCAGATTTCTGCTCAGTAATTTGCGAGCAGTGGAATTTTGATACAATCTAATAAACAAGAGTGAAATCACGCTCTGTAGGATTTGAACCTACGACATTGGGTTTTGGAGACCCACGTTCTGCCGAACTGAACTAAGAGCGTTTTTCTTGTTTTTTTTTTCTAAAAAACGAAAAAGCTAGAAAGAGGGCATTTTTTAACCCGAATCTATTTCGTACGTATATACTATATCATACATAGTATATCATAAATTTCAGAATTATATGTATGTCCGATTTTATTAAAAAAATCGATCAAAATAGATACCTCGTTACTGCTCTTCTGAGCAGTAATAGGTAGGGATGACAGGATTTGAACCCGTGACATTTTGTACCCAAAACAAACGCGCTACCAAGCTGCGCTACATCCCTTTCAATTGGTTTACAGTGTCATTGTAGAGAATTCCTGTCTTGTTTTCCACATCCTTCTTCTTTTTTATTGGTATATCAAATTCATTTCTTCTTTTTTTCTCATATCAGATAACAAAGATATAATTAAAAAATTTACTTTTTTTTTACGAAAATTCTCTCAATTTCAATTTGACATAAATAGGCGTTTACGTTTTCAAATGGAATCTATAAGATCGTTCTAGTAGACAATATTTCAATTCTCATTTTGAAAGCGGAGGGACGTAAGTTACGTATACAAATACAAAAACTTCTTAATTACATGTACATCTGTAGTTATATATATTACTATATATAATGTAATACAATAAAGAAGAAAGAAGGAGGATTTCAAATGCGAGATCTAAAAACATATCTTTCCGTAGCACCGGTACTAAGTACTCTATGGTTCGGTTCGTTAGCGGGTTTATTAATAGAGATTAATCGTTTATTTCCAGATGCATTAACATTTCCCTTTTTTTGATTCTAGTTATTAACATCAGAAAGGGGTGAAAAATTTAGAGATACAATCAACGATCGGGGACTAATCCCCCCCCCCCCCCCCCACTTTTTATAATTTATTCTAAAAAACTAATTAGAAAAGGTGGGGGGGGGGGAGAAAGGTCATAAAAATGAGGGTTCAGGATCCAATTAAATTAGTATTAGTAATAGAACGAAAAAAAGTGTTGCTAGGGAAAGAGTATCTTATGAGATACTTAAAAAAAATACTGTACAAAGATTTTAAATAGAGTTTTCACAAAATCATTGTATTACTTATTATTTTTATTTAATTACTAATTAATATTCATTGCAACGAAATATTTCAGAATTTTTTTTAGTTAACAGCTTCTATTTTTTTGGTTCTTGTTCTTTCTGGATCCTAAAATGAAAATAGAAGATTGAGGTGAATCATAAATCCAAAGGAGGTTTCATGGCCAAGGGTAAAGATGTTCGAGTAACAATTATTTTGGAATGTACCAGTTGTGTTCGAAATGATATTAAAAAAGAATCAGCAGGAATTTCCAGATATATTACTCAAAAGAATCGGCATAACACCCCTAGTCGATTGGAATTGAGAAAATTCTGTCCCTATTGTTATAAACATACAATTCACGGGGAAATCAAGAAATAGATCAAATTGAGTGTTTGTATGTCAACTTTTATTTTAAAAACAGGAATAATGCTAGTACCTATATATTATTACATATATATAAATATAAACAAATAAATCAATAGAAAGAAATCTAATCCTAGATTCTTAATTCTATATAGAAACTCTATCCTATATAGAAATAGAAATAGAAATCGTTTTTATTTTGATCCGATCAAAATAGGATTTTAGAGATAAGGAATAAAAAATTATGAATAAATCTAAGCGACTTTTTACTAAATCCAAGCGATCTTTTCGTAGGCGTTTGCCCCCGATCCAATCGGGGGATCGAATTGATTATAGAAACATGAGTTTAATTAGTCGATTTATTAGTGAACAAGGAAAAATATTATCTAGACGGGTGAATAGAGTGACTTTAAAACAACAACGATTAATCACTATTGCTATAAAACAAGCTCGTATTTTATCTTTGTTACCTTTTCTTAATAATCAGAAACAATTTGAAAGAAGTGAGTCGACCCCTAGAACTACTAGCCTTAGAACCAGAAAAAAATAGACTTATTCTTCAATTGAATAACAATTCCAATCTGAAGGAATTAAAAAAGAGATTAATGTTTTGTTCGAAAAATCCAATCAAGAATCAAAATTTGATTGTTACGTCTGTGTCTATCATAAAAAAAAAAAGAAAAGAATCGTCGAAAAGAAAAAAAAATAACTCGTTTTTTAGCGACTATATACTCTCGTTTTGTTTTGACGACTTTTTTTATAATACTAATTTCTACTCTACCTTCCCCGAGCTCATTCTCCTTAGAACTCTATTTAAAATATTTTCGTGGATTTCTTCCAATCCCCTTATTTGTTTATGTCATTCGAAATTGTATAAAGACAACTCCTATTTAATAGAGCTATTTGTGCAAGTATTTTCCGATTAAGAAGTAATTGCTTCTTGTACAGATTGTGTATGAATTGGTTATAACTATAGAATACCCCCATTTCGTGAATTACGGCATTTATTCGAGTGATCCATAAACGGCGAAAATCTCTTTTTCTTTTACCCCTATCCCGATGAGCCGAAACTAAAGCTCTTATTCTCTGTTGAGTCATAGTTCGTGTAAGTCGTGAATGAGCCCCTCGAAAGCTTGATGCAAATAAACGAAGTTTTGTTCTACGCCTCCGAGCTATATATCCGCGTTTAATTCTAGTCATTGAATAAATCAAACTTTGATGAATAACTAATTCTTTTTTTAGTTATTCTTTCCCCCTTACTAGTCTATTAATAACCAAACGAATTATTCCAATGTATAAAAAAAAATTCCAATGGCTTTTGCTACTCTAACCTTCCCCACCACTATTTTTTGCTAGGTATTTTCCTTTGCTTTGAAAGGATAAATTCCCTTGATACTTGATATCAAAAAGTAGAATAACTACAAAAAGTAGTAAATATAATTGGATAAATAGTGGGTTCCATCGTTTCTATGGTTACTTCTAAAACGGTGAGGTCCTCTCTATACACCGGAGCTCCTTCTTTTAATTAATCAATACTATTGGTAACTTGTACAATTCACATTCTTTGGCTCTACCCCATGAATATTCCAGTAATAGGTCTTTCACAATGAGATCCCCTTTATACAGTAACGGTATTTCATTTTTTAAATTGATTTGGTCATTTACCCTGTTAGTCCGTTCTTTTCTTTCAAGAGTGGAATCTTTTTTCTAAAAAAGGGAATTTCCCCCGCTTAATGGATAATAATTTGTTATCATTGGGGGTTTTCTAAAAAATGGAGTTGATTGGATTTGCACCAATGTAAACCATAAGTTTCAGACACAATAGAATATATGAACGATCTATATTTTTTAAATAATGAATCGAGTTCCTCCATTCTATTTTATTCACAGGTACTGATCCTTGATATTTCAAAAAGAATGTCCTTTTTATGTCTCAGTCTATGATCTAAACGAGTCGCACATACACCCGAGTACATGTTCCTCGTCGCTGAGGGCATCCCCGAAGCGCTGGGGATTTCGTGACATTTCGGATTGGCTGTCTTGTATTTCTAATAAGTTGTTTAATGGTTGGCATACGGAATCATATAAATAATGGGCTGGTTTAGATTAGTTCTAACCGGCTAATTCTGAATTACTTCTCTTCAAGATTCTCTTCAATATTTTTTTTATATTGAAGAGAATATGAAACTAAACCTTTAATCTAAAAAGATATAAAATGAGAAATTGTAGATTTGCATGAAATCGCTCCTATTTTTTATTGAACCGCTACAAGATCAACAATTCCATGAGCTTGGGCTTCTGTTGCTGACATAAAAACATCCCTTTCCATGTCTTCGGATACAACCCATATAGGTTTGCCCGTTCTTTGTACATAAACCCTTGTGATGGTTTCGCGAAGTTTTAGTAGTTCTTCCGCTTCCAAGATAAATTCTCCCGTTTGTGCCTCATAAAACGAACTCGCGGGTTGATGGATCATTACCCTGATGATATAATAGAAAAGGTTCTTCTATTTCGCAGAATGAGGCGGGATAACCAAAACCAAAAAAACGGAGAAAATTGAATAACCGTACAGGCTTTTTTTGTGCATTGCATACGGCTCCACAATGGAATTGACTTTTTTGAACTTTCCTTTTGGCGAAAGAAAACAAAATATAGGTTGTATTATACGCAGATCCAGAAATCATCCAATTACCATCCTTCTTTTTTTGTAGGAGTTAAAAAAATACTATGATGGTTCCGTTGCTTTATATATCATTTTTTTGATTCGTCTATGATTCAGCAATCCCAAAGTGTCTTTTTTTTTTTTTATAAATTTTATAAATAAGCTTCCGGTGTGAAAACAAAGTTTGTGACGCTCAAATGTGCCCGAATAGGTAAGATATCATTTGAAATACCTCTTCCTTATCTCATACTACTCTTTCAATATATAATCTAATTTTTTTTAATCTAAAAAATTGCATATTGAATTCGAAGTGCCATGCTATTATTACTTAACTAATTCATATTTCCGATGGCGAAGGCATAGTATTTTTTTCTCGAAAATAAAAAAACTCATTGGCGCCAAGCGTGAGGGAATGCTATACGTTTGGTAATTGCTCCTCCGACCAGGATAAAGGATGCTATTGAAGCGGCCAATCCCATGCATATTGTCTGTACATCGGGTCGCACAAATTGCATAGTATCATAAATAGCCATTCCAGATATTACCCATCCACCAGGAGAGTTTATAAACAAATAAAGATCTTTGGTATCCTTTTCTATACTGAGATATATCATAAGACTAATAAGTTGATTCGAGATTTCGGTATCAACCTCTTGGCCTAAAAAAAATAATCTTTCTCGATAAAGTCGGTTGATTAGGATAAAATTTTATTCCTTAGGAGCCGTACAGGCACCTTTTGGTGCATACGGTTCAACAAAAATTGTGAAAAAATCAATGTGTCGATTCCAACCTCCCCTTTTTTCATAGAAGGTTTTTCTTTCTAACTTATAACGGAAGGGCTTGCTCCCAAAAGTAAAAGAAAAATTCAGTTTTGGCGCCTTTTATTAGATATTATAATCCTCTAATAAAACGATTGATTAAGCCTGTCAGACTCATTTGATTCATTGATATTTTTTTTTCATCGAGATTCAGTTGAAATGGCGATGGTTTTTTCTTGTTCCTGAACGGGCTTCTTCCTTTTTTTATTCCATTTTTTAGGTTTATGCTCTACCCCGAGTAAAAGGAAAAATTTGCCCGATTTTGATTTGCACATATAGGACAAATGAACCAAATACCGCGTCTTTTTTTACTACTCCTTCTTTTTTTTCAATTCATTTCTTTCACATGTCTTCTGTCAAATAGTCAACAAATTTTGAATTATATGATTTAATTTGAGCAACAGTTTTAGATCACCCTGTTTCAATTTTTTTATAGAATTTTTTATCATAATTTTGCATATCATATAAGTAGTAATTATAAAAATATTATATATTAATTATCAATTGGGTTTTTGCTAAACGGAGCCTGGATACTTCATTTTATTAGTCCGATCACGTAAACCATAAAAAAATTTTGATAATCTAATATCAATCTAAATACTCCCTGCATTTAATTCCACTTTATTTTTTGCGCTTCGCGTTACAAATTTTTGATAATTCAATCAATCTTTTTGAGCGAAACAGAGGATATCTCGATCGAGGGAGAAAATGGGGAAATCCCATATAGCCCAATATATCTGACAAGTCGCACTATATGTCAACCCAAGATGTATCTCCTTCTCCAGGACTTCGAAAAGGTACTTTTGGAACGCCAATAGGCATGAAATGAAAAAAAAGAGAATGAAGTTCTCTATTTCACTTTGATGTGGAAACGTAAGATTGGGGTTTCGGGTTTTAATACTATTATCCCCTTTTTTCCTACTTTATTAATCATATTTAAATTCATGATATTTAATACATAAGTTGAATAAGCTAAAATAAAATATAAAATAAAAGTAAAGTAAGAGAGAATGAATAAAAATAAAGGAAATTCTTTACGAACGGGCTTCTGAATGATTAACAATAATAGCTATCTTGGTTCATATAAAATAGGAGTCACCCCCATTGCGTATTGGTACTTATCGGATATAGAATAGATCCGCTTCCCTTTTTTTCTATGAATTGAATTGTTCCATTATTACTAACCGAATAGAACAAATATTAATCCTTTATACGAAATAATTACCTAAAAAGGGGGGGTACGTAGCATAGTTTTTTCCAATGCAATAAAGTTACATAGTGTCTATTTTTCGTTGATAAAGGGGTATTTCCATGGGTTTGCCTTGGTATCGTGTTCATACTGTTGTATTGAATGATCCCGGTCGTTTACTTTCTGTTCATATAATGCATACTGCTCTGGTTGCTGGTTGGGCCGGCTCGATGGCTCTATATGAATTAGCAGTTTTTGATCCCTCCGACCCCGTTCTTGATCCAATGTGGAGACAAGGTATGTTCGTTATACCTTTCATGACTCGTTTAGGAATAACCAATTCGTGGGGCGGTTGGAATATTACAGGAGGGACTATAACGAATCCGGGTCTTTGGAGTTACGAAGGGGTAGCCGGAGCACATATCGTGTTTTCCGGCTTGTGCTTCTTAGCAGCTATTTGGCATTGGGTATATTGGGATCTAGAAATTTTTTGTGATGAACGTACAGGAAAACCTTCTTTGGATTTGCCCAAGATTTTTGGAATTCATTTATTTCTTTCAGGAGTGGCTTGCTTCGGTTTTGGCGCATTTCATGTAACAGGATTATATGGTCCTGGAATATGGGTATCCGACCCTTATGGACTAACCGGAAAGGTCCAACCCGTAAACCCGGCGTGGGGCGTGGAGGGTTTTGACCCCTTTGTTCCGGGAGGAATAGCCTCTCATCATATTGCAGCAGGGACGTTGGGTATATTAGCGGGCCTATTCCATCTTAGTGTTCGTCCGCCTCAACGTCTATACAAAGGATTACGTATGGGCAATATTGAAACCGTCCTTTCCAGTAGTATTGCTGCTGTCTTTTTTGCAGCTTTTGTTGTTGCTGGAACTATGTGGTATGGTTCTGCAACTACTCCCATCGAATTATTTGGTCCTACTCGTTATCAATGGGATCAGGGATACTTTCAACAAGAAATATATCGAAGAGTTAGTGCTGGACTGGCTGAAAATCAAAGTTTATCAGAAGCTTGGTCTAAAATTCCTGAAAAATTAGCTTTTTATGATTATATTGGTAATAATCCAGCAAAAGGGGGGTTATTCCGAGCGGGTTCAATGGACAATGGGGATGGAATAGCTGTTGGATGGTTAGGACACCCCGTCTTTAGAAATAAAGAAGGGCGTGAACTTTTTGTACGCCGTATGCCTACTTTTTTTGAAACATTTCCGGTTGTTTTGGTAGACGGAGACGGAATTGTTAGAGCCGACGTCCCGTTTAGAAGGGCAGAATCAAAATATAGTGTCGAACAAGTAGGTGTAACTGTTGAGTTTTATGGTGGTGAACTCAATGGAGTGAGTTATAGTGATCCCGCAACTGTGAAAAAATATGCTAGACGGGCTCAATTGGGTGAGATTTTTGAATTAGATCGTGCGACTTTGAAATCCGATGGTGTTTTTCGTAGCAGCCCAAGAGGTTGGTTTACGTTTGGACATGCTTCGTTTGCTCTACTTTTCTTCTTTGGACACATTTGGCATGGTGCTAGAACCCTCTTCAGAGATGTTTTTGCTGGTATTGATCCCGATTTGGATGCTCAAGTGGAATTTGGGGCATTCCAAAAACTTGGAGATCCAACTACAAAAAGACAAGCAGTCTGATGCAACATTGCTTTTTTCTTCTAGTTTCTGTTTGCGATTTTATTTAATAGGTAGGGTACTGTAGGAATCTTGATTTAAATCGCTGCCGTTTCTTTGACTCTTTTTCTTTCTTTCTTTATCCAGAGGGATACTCCCAAGTAAACAAAACAGGTATGAAAGCTATAATTGTAAACCACGATCAAATTTATGGAAGCATTGGTTTATACATTTCTTTTAGTATCCACTTTAGGGATAATTTTTTTCGCTATTTTTTTTCGGGAACCACCTAAAATTTCAACTAAAAAATGAAATAATTTTGCATTATCTTCATTGACGTAATCAGCCTCCAAATATTTGGAGGCTGATTACGTCAACTAGTCCCCGTGTTCCTCGAATGGATCTCTTAGTTGTTGAGAGGGTTGCCCAAAGGCAGTATATAGAGCATACCCAGTAAAACTTACAAGTAACCCAGATATAAAGATGGCGACTAGGGTTGCTGTTTCCATTATTATAGAATTGAAAGACCACACTGGATCTATGCTAAGATCATTTATTTACAACGGAATGGTATACAAAGTCAACAGATCGTAATGAATACAAAATAAGATTTATGGCTACACAAACTGTTGAGGATAGTTCTAGATCTGGTCCAAGAAGCACTACTGTAGGGAAGTTATTGAAACCGTTGAATTCCGAATATGGTAAAGTAGCTCCTGGATGGGGAACGACCCCTTTGATGGGTATTGCAATGGCTCTATTTGCGGTATTCCTATCTATTATTTTGGAGATTTATAATTCTTCTGTTCTACTGGATGGAATTTCAGTGAATTAGACTGAGAAGAATCTTGAAGTTCTAGCTTTTAGCTCGATACAAAAAAGTAAAGTATGTAGGTCTAACAATTTTAGCCTATTCTCCTTTGGTAGTTCGACCGCGAAATTTTTTTCTGCATTGTATATTTCCGGAATATGAGTGTGTGACTTGTTAGAATTGACCCTATGGATAGTACAGAGAATGGGGTCTGTCATCTTTATCAAGATGGTTTTACTTCGTCGGATATTCATTCGAGTATCTGGAGCACGAAAAAGATCAAATAGATCACAAAGTATTCGAACTATGATTCATACTTAATACTCAGACCTCGTAGCCGGACTTCTTTCCGTTCTATCTTATAAACTTTAATAAATCAAAATATTTTTCTGCTTTTAAACTCTTATTTGGATCAAAGGACAAACGCTTCTTTGTATTTTCTGTTTTTAGTCATTATAGCTATTTTTTTGATTGAATAAGTGATGATCCAATGGTTCTCACTCAGTGAACTTTGGACTTTGAAGGTTTCATTGAATTATCGTGGTTCTCGTATGAATCTGAGGTTTCAATTGATTAGTTAAGTAGGGTCTTAACAAGAGAATTCCTATCAATAATAAAGAAAACAAGAAGAAATCCCTATCCCCGTTCCATACAAATACCAAATAAAAAAGACAAT